TTCATACAATATCTTAATTGAATTCTATGCAATGATCAATAAATTCAGTTTAATTCTATATCGACCCGTATTAAAATTCTAGCAACAATCTACCTATTTTATAGATATTTATGCTGGAGTTGACGAACAACCAATACCAATATTAGTGTTTATTAGGGTCGAATAGAAATGGGGCGTAGCCAAGTGGTAAGGCAACGGGTTTTGGTCCCGCTATTCGGAGGTTCGAATCCTTCCGTCCCAGAGCACACCCAACCCATTATAGCATTATAAATTATAGCATTATAATATATATAATGAATGCTATATATCAGAAAAAAGATTGCCTTTTAAAATACCCTTCTGTTTAAGAGTATAATATTAAGAGTATAATATTGGATTGGAAAAGTTTTATTAGGATTCTTAATAATTCTTCTCTGAATCATATCTTTTTCACCAATTGAATCGTGTTCAAATAACACGCAGATGTAATTGAATCTATTTGTGATCCCTAAATATTAAATATTTAACCTAGAATATCTATAATTCCTTTCAGTAACAATTTTTTTCAGTAAAAGTTTTTTAGTCTATCTGTATGGGGGTCCCATATTATTGTTATTTCGATTCCTATTTTAGCAGCCAGTATGAAAAAACAACAACCTTACCTTACACCAGTCTTTATCCACTATTTCATATTTCATTAAAAAAAGAAATTGGATTTTTTAGCTATCTAGTTTTTTAATCATTGATGTTTTAATACAAATATGGATTTATTCTAGAATGCTAGAATGTGGTCCTTACTTTAGAATGTTATTCAAATAATGATCTCGAAGACGGAAATTTTTCAATCACTTAAATCTTTTTGATGATTTCTTATGAGTTCGTAGTACTCGAAGAAGTGTGAAATTGGTAAATTTGTCCTATCACTATCAAGTTACTTGAAGATGCAGATTCAAAAAGAATTTTTTTTTTGATTCGTGGTATTTATATTTATTATATTTATATTTATTATATTAAATAAATAAATAAAATGAAATAAAATATATGTATCGGGTATTGGGGATTAAATTTAATTCGTTCTGAGACTTAGTCAGAACCTAGCCATTCATATTTCATATAGAAAGAAAAAGTATAGATTACTGTGTACCGACCGAACCAATGACTATTCATGATTCCATAATTGAATCAATTACATACTGGTTCCAAACTAAAGGAATGTTATGGTAAAACTTCGTTTAAAACGATGTGGTAGAAAGCAACGTGCGACTTGAAGGACACGATCCGTTGTGGGTTCTTACATCCACCATTTTTTATTATACAGGAATTATAGAGGAATGAAAGTGCTCTTGACTCGACATCGTTTCTTCTGTTTCACTCGAACTCTCATTTTTTTTTGGGGGGGGGTGATGTAAATCGTACATGATGGAGCTCGAGTAAAAAGTATTGATTCATTTCTCGGAGGCAAGAATCTAGGGTTAGTATTAATCAATAAATTGTGACAACTTCGTAAATATATTTGTAAATAAATTTTCCATATATAAATCGAAAGGATCCAATTCAAGCAAGTTTAAAATTCAAAAGTCACTTTTTTTGAATTGGTAAAACTTTTTCGATCAAATCAAAAGTGTATTACACAAGAATCACTCAGTCATATGATTCTTTGATAGAAAGAAATCATAAAAAAGGGTATGTTGCTGCCATTTTGAAACGATTCAAAATCACCGAAGTAATGTCTAAACCCAATGATTCAAGGCAAAGATAAAGGATCCTGGAACAAGGAAATACCATTTTCGATTGTCTCAACAACTAGATCAGAATCAAAATAGATTCTAAAAGAGACAGACAAAAAGGGGTTAGAGACCACTCAATAAATCAAATACTTAAAAGGTTTCCTTGAGTTATTTGAGAGTTATACAACTTGAGTTATGAGGGTACAAATTTAGAATACGAATAATTTTTTTTTTTTTCGGTAGGGGAAAGAATAAGTATTTAAATCATAGTCTAGTTGGTTTGATGATTTTATGGCTATATTTGACATTATTATTCTATACATAGATATAATTTCCAATTTTCTTGAGCCGTACGAGGAGAAAACTTCTTATACGTTTCTAGGGGGGGGTATTGTTCATCTATCCCAATGAGCCATTTATCGAATCGTTGCAATTGATGTTCGATCCCGACGAGAGGGAAGAGATCTTCGGAAAGTGGGTTTTTATGATCCGATAAAGAATCAAACCTATTTAAATGTTCCTGCTATTCTATATTTCCTTGAAAAGGGCGCTCAGCCTACAGGAACTGTACATGATATTTCAAAGAAAGCGGGGGTTTTTACGGAACTTACCCTTAATCACCAAACGAAATTCAATTAATGAAAAATTAATGAAATAAAATATATAAAAACGAATATATATAAAAGGAAGGTGTAGATGACTTGTAGAGAGCTTTGTATAATCTTTTCTCTGCTATTCGCTCTCCTCTCTTGTTCTATTCATATTGAATTTATTATTCCTACTATAGAATGTCGTCTTTTATAACGATAAAAATCCAGTTTTCTTTTTTTAATCTAATAGATCAAGAGAATAAATAAAAAATAATTGGAGCTTCCATTTTGGATATTACTGTTAATGGTAATGGGGGGTTAGTTGGAATTCTATGAACAAATAAAAAAAAAAAACAAAGGGTTGAGCTTTTTTATTTTACTTATATTGATTGACTAAATTCGAGCTTTTTTTCTTTACTTTTTTCTTACGTCTACATCCCTTTTTGTATATATGTCGATTAGCTATGTAGTGCCAATCCAACACAAGTCCTTATTTCATTTTTTTATACTTAATTTACAATTTACAATATTTTATTTGTTTTCTATTTCTCTATTGTATTCTTTTCTCAAACATTCATATTGACAACAGTGTATCGAATAAATATAATTCGATCGTGGATAAATGGATCTATTTTTCTCTGTGCCAGAGATTTGATTTCAGTCAAGTCAAGTAATGGGTTCATTGGATTTTCTGTAATACAAGAGGTTTTTTTTTTGTATGATACAGTTTGTTTTTCCTTTTTTAATGTTTTGATTACGCTGTGCAATTCAATCTCTTTATTTTATTGGGATTCTGATTGTATCTACACATTCTAATTCTTTTATTCGGGTTGCTAACTCAACGGTAGAGTACTCGGCTTTTAAGTGCGGCTAGCATCTTTTACACATTTGTATGAAGCAACGGATTCGTCCATACCATCGGTAGAGTTTGTAAGACCGCGACTGATCCTGAAAGGAATGAATGGAAAAAGTAGCATGTCGTATCAATGGAGAATTCTGAGAATATTTCATTCTTTCTGGCTTTCTGGATATGTCCAAAACCTTGTTTGAATTGTTTGAATTCTTGGTGTGGCGTAAAAAAAGAAATTGGAAAATCAATTTCAAGTCGGGTCGAGTGAATAAATGGACAGAGCCCAACGGTGGTCCCAATTATAGGGAAACAAAGAGTAACGAGCTTCTGGTCTTCATTTTTGAATGATTACCCGAACTAATTATACGTTAAAAATATATTAGTGCTTGACGCGGGAAAGGCGGATTATCCTTTTTTTATGAGTCCTACCTATTAGGTATTCTCCATTATGAGTTGGAGATAAATGTGTAGAAGAAGGCAGTATATTGATAAAGAGGTTTTTTTTTTTTCAAAATCAAAAGAGCGATTAGATTGCAAAAATAAAGGATTTCTAACCATCTTGTTATCTTAGACTGAACATAAACCACTTAGATGAAAAAAGAGAGGATAGAGAGTCTGTTGATGGGTCTTACCTTTTTCCGAGGTATCTATTTTTTTTCGTACTATAATACCTTGTTTTGACTGTATCGTACTATGTATCATTTGATAACCCAATAAACCCCTTATCTCCGGTTCAAATCGAATTTAAAATGGAAGAATTTCAAGGATATTTCGAACTAGATAGATCTCGGCAACACGATCTCCTATACCCACTTATCTTTCGGGAGTATATTTATGCATTTGCTCATGATCATGGTTTAAATAGATCGAGTTTGCTGGAAAATGTAGGTTATGACAATAAATCTAGTTTACTAATTGTAAAACGTTTAATTACTCGAACGTATCACCAGAATCATTTGATCATTTCCGCTAATGATTCTGACCAAAATCAATGTTTTGGATACAACAAGAATTTGTATTCTCAAATGATATCAGAGGGATTTGCAGTCATTGTGGAAATTCCATTTTCCTTACGATTCCTACGATTAGTATCTTCGAGGCCAGAAATCGTAAAATATTCTAATTTACGATCAATTCATTCAATATTTCCGTTTTTAGAGGACAAATTCCCACATTTAAATTATGTATCAGATGTACGAATACCCTACCCCATTCATCTGGAAATCTTGATTCAAACCCTTCGCTATTGGGTGAAAGATGCCTCTTCTTTGCATTTATTACGGCTTTTTCTTCACGAGTATTATAATTGGAATAGTTTTATTACTCCAAAAAAAAAAAAATCTATTTCTTTTTTTTTGAAAAGTAATTCAAGATTTTTCTTGTTCCTATATAATTCTCATGTTTGTGAATACGAATACATCCTACTTTTTCTCCGGAACCAATCTTCTCATTTACGATTAACATCTTCTGGGGTTTTTTTTGAGCGAATTTTTTTCTATGGAAAAATAAAACATCCTGTAGAAGAAGTCTTTTCTAATGATTTTCCGGCAGTCTTATGGTTCTTCACGGAGCCTTTCATGCATTATGTTAGATATCAAGGAAAATCTTTTTTGGTTTCAAAAGATACGCCTCTTCTAATGAATAAGTGGAAATATTATCTTGTCCTTTTATGGCAATGTAATTTTTATGTGTGGGCTCAACCAGGAAGGATCTATCTAAACCAATTAGCCAACCATTCCTTCGGCTTTTTGGGCTATCTTTCAAGTGTGCGACTAAACCTTTCAGTTGTACGGGGTCAAATGCTAGAAAATTCATTTATAATGGATAATGCTATAAAGAAGCTTGATACATTAG